CCATTGCGATATATAACAACCAATCAACCTGCAAATGCTGTAAGAAACGAAAACGAAATGGCACAATATTTTTTTGCTACATGCCTAAGTGACGGAAAACAAAGAATCTCTTTTACATATCCACCCAGTTTGTCAACTTTTTTTGAAATGATACAAAAAAGGTGGTTTTTAGACACGACAGAAACAAGATCCTCGGAAGAACTATATAATCGTTGGGTTTCTACCAACGAACAAAAAAGAAAGAGCCTAAGCAACGAATTTATCAAGCGAATTGAAGCTCTAGACAAGGGTTCTCTTGATGATGTACTTGAAAAAAGGACTAGATTGTACAATGATGGGACTGAGCAAAACTGCTTACCAAAAGTGTATGATCCTTTTTTGAGCGGACCCCACCGTGGAACAATTAGAAATTTCGATTTGGACTCAAGCATCAACAATCCTTTAAACAACCCGATAGAAGATTCCCTAACAAGCATGTGGAATAAGCTTAAGCTTCAAGATATCCTTCCTAATGATTTCCGAGAATTTGAAGATCAAGAAGACAAAAGGAAAGAAGATCAAGAAGACAAAAGGAAAGAAGATCAAGAAAACAAAAAAAGTGAAGATCAACAACAAAAAGAATATCAATATCAAAGTGCATTAAGTGCATTTGAAGACGAAGATAAAGAATATCAAAGTGCATTTGAAGATGAAGATCGAGAAATTCGAAGTGAATTTGCAGGGGAACCAAGGCCTAATACGGCTTTGAATTTAAACGAAAATGATGAAATTGAAAACCTTGAAATTGCAATCGAAAACTTTGAAATCGAAAAAAAGGTTCCTCGATGGTCATACAAATTGAACGTGGATTGGGGGGATTTGGAAAACGAGCCAAAAGACAATGAAGAAGAGGAAAATCAGGCTTATGATATTTGTTCACCAGAAGTAAGACGCGTAGTCATTTATACTGAGAAAGAGACTGAGAACGAGACTGAGAACGAGACTGAGAAAGAGACGGAGACTGGTGCGAATGCTAGGACTATCGAAAAAAATACTAAGACTACTACTGACGAAGATAAGACAGATAAAACTGCCGAGAATGCTCGGACTATCGAAAATCCTAAGACTACTACTGACGAAGATAAGACAGATAAGACTGCCGAGAATATTAAGACTACTACTGACGAAGATAAGACAGATAAAACTGCCGAGAATGCTCGGACTATTGAAAATCCTAAGAATACTATTAAGGATAAGGAAGATAAGAAGGAGGAGGAGGAACCGGAAGAAATTGCTTTGCTTTCCTATCTAGAAGAACCAGATTTTGATCGCGATTTAATTAAAGGATCCATGCGAGCTCAACGACGCAAAATTTCTATTTTTCCACTGTTTCACCCATATGTGCGTTCCCCGCTTTTTTTGGGCCAAGAAGACAGAAAATTGTTTTTTTTTTTTTCTTTTGATATCCTCTTATATTAATATTAGGTTAGGAATGGCTATCTCTTGTTCTACGGAATCAGAGGATGTCAATCAAAATATTGCCTCCTTTTGGCGACAATGTTTCATACTCGGGTTGGGACTTGGCTTATGTTGGCATTGCTCCGCGGAGTAGGCTTATTCTTTTTCTTTCTGTTCTCATCGAAAAATAAAGTAAAAGAAAACGTCACTATAGCTATAGTAAGTAGTAAATTACTAAAAAAAGAAAAATGGATAAATAAAATAAATAAAAGAAAAGATAAGAAGAAATTCGACCGCCCCCCATATATTTTATCCCCTCTCCTACAAAGAAACTTATAACACCAACCCCGTTCGTAATTCCATCAATTACCCCTCTATCAAAAAAAGACATTTGTTCTGCTAACCTTCTTATGCCACTAATAAAGATAGTTTTATAAAAAGCTTCAATATAAGCACAATTATATGACCAATTATAGAGAATATTGATTTTTTGGTCCCAGAAGAATCTTTTAGGCCCCGTTTTCATAAATAAATTCATTAAGCCAAAATTATGAAAAGATGAATAAACAGGCCTATATAAAAGAGACGCTATAAATATTCCAAAAAAGGCTATACTTACTGAAAAAAATGCATTTGTGACAAATTCATACGAATCCATAGAATTGTTTGAATTTGACTGTAAAAAAGTTATCGTCGGAGCTAACCATTTTGATAATATATCAAAATAGACTTCCTTTTGATCAAAAGGAAGTCCTATGGATCCGATGAAACAAGTAAATAAAACCAATACAATAAGTGGAAATAGCATTGTATTGTCCGATTCCTGGGGATAGATTGAATTTTTTTTATTGGAAAAAAGAGTAATAGTAAAAAGAGGTCGCATCACATTTCTTGCATTCCCATGAATTGGATACCCTTTTTTCAAAAAAAGGGAAACGCTTTCAATATTATTTATTGTTGATAAAAGCAAATTTGCTTTTCTCAATTTCAATCCATCTTTACCCCATATAGATAGTGAGTAGAACGAGCTATTTTTTTTGCCGTTAAAATTTTGAAAATAAACGTTTAAATGCCCCTCAAAAGTCAGTAAATACATTCGAAACATATAAAATGCAGTTAAACCCGCCGTGAAAGAAGCTATTATCGCAAAAAGAGGCGAATATCCCCAGCTATCATAAAGAATCTCGTCTTTGGACCAAAAACAAGCAAGAGGTGGAATACCACAAAGAGAAAGTGTACCTAACAAAAAGGAAGTTTTTGTAATTGGTAAATATTTTGTTAAACCCCCCATAAGAGCCATATTCTGGATTTTTTCTGGCGAATATCCAATACAGGTTTCCATTGAATGAATAATGGATCCAGAACCTAAAAATAATAATGCTTTCGAATAGGCATGGGTGATCAAATGAAATAAAGCCACTCGATAAGATCCCATACCTAAAGCTAACATAGTATAACCCAATTGAGATATTGTAGAATAGGCTAAACTTCTCTTAATGTCTCTTTGAGCAAGAGCCAAAGTAGCCCCTAATAGTAATGTTATCATACCTATTAAAGAAATAAAATTCATTACGTAGGGTATAGATATAAAAAGAGGAATAAGTCGAGCTACAAGAAAAATTCCTGCTGCTACCATAGTAGCAGCATGGATAAGAGCTGATATAGGAGTAGGCCCTTCCATGGCATCAGGTAACCATACATGAAGGGGAAATTGTGCCGATTTAGCAACTGCACCAACGAATAATAGGGAGGCAAAGAAAGTAAGAAATAAAGAATTGAACCCATCATTATCAATCAAATTTTTGGTTATTTCGAACAAATTTCGAAAGTCGAAACTACCCGTTATAAAATAAAAACCCAAGATTCCTAATAATAAACCAAAGTCCCCTACGCGATTAGTTACAAAGGCTTTTTGACAAGCACTTGCCGCAATAGGTCGTGTGAACCAAAAACCTATTAATAGAAAGGAACACATTCCAACCAATTCCCAAAAAAAATAAATTTGTATCAAATTAGAACTAGTTACTAATCCCAACATAGAAGCATTAGACAAACTCATATAAGCAAAAAATCTCAAATATCCTTGATCATGAGACATATAATTGTCACTATAAATAAGAACCATTATCCCAACAGTAGTAATTAATAATAACATAATGGAAGTAAGCGGATCTATCAAATAGCCAAATTCTAAGGAAAAATCATTATGGATAGTCCAGGACCATACATATTGATGAGCAATACTAACGTTTATTTGATAAATAGCCAGATCCGCTGAAAAAATCATAATGATACTGAGTAATAAAACACTAGGAAAAACCCACATACGGCGAAGGCTTTTTGTCGCGGTCGGAAAAAGGAGAAGTCCCACTCCTATAGCAATAGGAACTGGGAGTGGAACAAAAGGTATGATCCATGCATATTGATATGTATGTTCCATAAAAAAAGAAAACTTTTTGTATTTTTTTTATTTTTTAATTGTTTCCGATTCACCAGTTCTTATCTCTTGGGGAAAAAGCAAAAAAGAATTGAATAAAGAAAATGACGATTTAAATTAAATAGAAATCAAATCGCATATAACTGAAAAAAAAAAAAGAAAACAAATAAATTATGAAAAATAGTATTTATTATCAAGTCAAGTATCACTCAACCAATTAATATAACAACTAACTCATTGACTCGTTCTAATTTGAAAATGGAAATTTTGACAATTTTTACAATAGCGTTTTTTATTTTTCAAGCAGGTAGGTTTCATGAAACTTTTTGATCTATTTTTTGTTAATTTAATATAACACGACGAAACTATCTGGAGATACTCAATCAAATCCCTTTTTATTATTAAATTAATAAGAATAAGCAATTAAATTGCTATATCTATAGCAGCAAGAAATGGAGATCGTCGAAATAAATCTTAATGCGAAGATAAGATATATTAAATAGTAACAAAGAAAAATGAGAAAAATGATTCTTTACTTTTGATCTTGTATGTACGGATATTTTATCTAATACAGTAAAAAATCTCTATTTTGATCAATAGAAGTCTTACCCAGTTAACTATAATATAGTAAATAACCTCTTTATTTTTTTCTGTTTTCATTTTTAATGATGGTTCCAAAAAAACGTATTCGTCAAAATATTTGTAAATTCAAAAAGGTGCTGGGCGACAGTAAAAGAATTTGCTTTTGCAAGATATCTTTTTTCCGGGAATTTTCAATTTTTTTTTTGTGCGACTAATCGAAAAAAGTAAAGTAATGTAGTAAAGCATTGAACTATTCTAAATTGAATGCCGACGAATCGCTCAATTTGCTAATTTCATTTAGTAAATTAGTAAAATAATAGGAAGTATTCCCATCAATTTATATTATCTTTCTTTATTTATTGGGGTAAATGGCTACTCAGGATTCTGTATATATTTTTTATATTAATTATATACATAAAATATATATATATATATTCTATAATCTATTTACCGAATATTGCAATAACCAAAATAAATGATTATTTTTACTTAATACTTAAGTAAAATTGAGTTCAAGGTATAAGTATAACATTTTTATCTTTCGTTTTTTTTTTTTTGTAAGTTTTTGTGGGATAGGGATTAGAATCTTTCCCATCTATTCACTTTTTCAAATGAAAATAATACAAAAACTAAAAAAAGTCTTCTTTTTTTAGTTTTAGGAAGGTTTTCATTTTTCATTTTAATATAGAATATATCTCGCATAAAGATAGAGAAAAAATTCTCAAAAAATAAGAATTGGGTCACGATCTAGTTAAGACGGGTAAATTCTCGAAGAGCTTCCCTTTTAACTAGATAAAAAAAGCATTGGATTATGAAAACTTACACTATTTCACAACTAAAGATTCTTTTTTCTTTTTCTTTTATTGAATATGTTCAAATAGTTATTATTTTTTTATTATTATAGTAAGTCTTTATTCATTTTTTTTCTAAAGCTAAGGGATACTAATTCAATCCTGCCATCTCAACGATTGAATATTGAATATAGATGGGCTATTATGATTTCGAGCACGCCGCTATGGTGAAATTGGTAGACACGCTGCTCTTAGGAAGCAGTGCTAGAGCATCTCGGTTCGAGTCCGAGTGGCGGCATCTTCAAAAAGAACTAAAATAGATCCTATTCTATAATGAATTGAATTCTTGAATTCCATATTGACTTTTAGGATTTTTATGATATTTTTGACTTTAGAACATATATTAACTCACGTCTCTTTTTCGATTGTTTCAATTGTAACTACTATTTATTTGATGACCTTATTAGTCCACGAAATTGTTGGACTATATGATTCGTCAGAAAAAGGGATGAAAGCTTCTTTTTTGTGTATAACAGGATTTTTAGTGATTCGGTGGATTTATTCAGGTCATTTCCCCTTAAGTGATTTATATGAATCATTAATGTTCCTTTCGTGGAGTTTTTCCATGATTCATTTAGTTCCCTATTTTAGGAACCATAAAAATCATTTAAGTACAATAACCACGCCAAGTGCTATTTTTACCCAAGGGTTTGCTACTTCAGGTCTTTTAACTGAAATTCATCAATCCACAAAATTAGTACCCGCTCTCCAATCTCAGTGGTTAATGATGCACGTAAGTATGATGGTATTGAGCTACGCAGCTCTTCTATGCGGATCTTTATTATCAATGGCCCTTCTAGTAATTACATTTCGAAAAAACCTAGAGATTCTTGGTAAAATTCATTATTTATTAACGGGGCCATTTTATTCTGGCGAGACAAAATACATGAATGAAATAAGCAATGTTGTGCGAAATCCTTTTTTTATTTCGTTTAGAAATTATCATAGGTATCAATTCATTCATCAATTGGATTTTTGGGGTTGTCGTATCATTAGTCTAGGTTTTCTCTTTTTAACCATCGGTATCCTTTCCGGAGCAGTGTGGGCTAATGAAGCGTGGGGGTCATATTGGAATTGGGATCCCAAGGAAACTTGGGCATTTATTACTTGGGCTATATTTGGGATTTATTTACATACTCGAACAAATAAGAATTTGCAAGGCATAAACTCTGCAATTGTGGCTTCTACGGGATTTCTTATAATTTGGATATGCTATTTCGGGATAAATCTATTAGGAATAGGACTACATAGTTATGGTTCATTCACATTAACTTCTAATTGAAGAAGGATCCTTAGAAATCGAATACAGGGACAGGGGGATAGCGTATATAACAAAAGTTTGTAAGAGTTTTTGTTTGAGAACCATAAAGTTTTTTACGGTTCTCAAACAAAAACTCCAAACGTATCTAATTCAATCAAGTTTTTTTTACTTGATAGATATCTTATTATATTATTCTTTTATTTTTTTGATAAAAACAAAGTATCTATAAAAAAAAATAATTAGATAAAATAATTTCTACCTTGTCAACTGATAGGGAAAAAACGAAATCTGGATAAATACCAATACCAATTATTGGTAAAAGTATACAAATCGAAACAAAAAGTTCTCGCGGTCCGGAATCAAAAAAATGAGAGTTTGGGGCATGAAATTGTTTGTATCCATAGAAAATCTGACGTAACATAGATAATGAATAGATAGGAGTTAATATCATTCCAATTGCCGTTAGAAATGTAATGGGTATTTTTGACATGAAAAAATATTTTTGGCTAGTTATTATTCCAAAAAATACTACCAATTCCGCAAAAAAACCGCTCATTCCTGGCAATGCAAGAGAAGCCATTGAGAAACTACTAAATAATGTAAATATTTTTGGCATTGGGATAGCTATTCCTCCCATTTTGTCGAGAGAAACAAGACGTATTCTATCATAACTCGTTCCTGCCAAGAAAAAAAGCGCAGCGCCAATAAATCCATGAGAGATCATTTGTAAAATAGCCCCATTGAGTCCCGCATCTGTTATGGAACTAATTCCTATAATTGTGAAACCCATATGAGATACGGAAGAATAAGCAATTCTCTTTTTTAAATTATGTTGACCAGGAGATGTTGAAGCTGCATAGATTATTTGAATTGTCCCTATTATCATCAACCCGGGAGAAAATAGAGAATGAGCGTGGGGTAATAATTCCATATTGATACGAACTAATCCATATGCTCCCATTTTTAATAAGATTCCGGCTAAAAGCATACATGTACTATAATGTGCTTCTCCGTGGGTATCCGGTAACCATGTATGTAGGGGTATGATTGGAAGTTTTACAGCATAAGCAATAAAAAATCCAAGATATAATAGTATTTCCAATACTACAGGATATGATTGATTAGCTAATGTTTCAAACTGTAATGTCGGTTCATTAGAAGCATATAAACTCATACCCAGAACTCCGATTAAGAGAAAAATAGAACCCCCCGCAGTATACAAAATAAACTTTGTAGCTGAGTACAAACGTTTCTTCCCGCCCCACATAGAAAGAAGTAGGTAGACAGGAATTAATTCCAACTCCCACATAATGAAAAAAAGTAAAAGATCTCGAGAGGAAAATGATCCTATTTGACCGCTATACATTGCTAACATTAGGAAATGGAACAATCGTGAATCTCGAGTAACCGGCCAAGCCGCTAAAGTAGCTAGAGTGGTAATAAATCCCGTCAGTAAAATGGGTCCTATGGAAAGTCCATCGATTCCGAGTCTCCAGTGAAAATCAAAAATATTTATCCATTTATAATCCTCTTCCAATTGGATTAATGGATCGTCCAATTGAAAATGATAACAGAATGCATAGGTGGTTAGAAGGAGTTCTAATAGACAAATACAAATAGTATACCACCTAATTACCTTATTTCCTCTATGAGGGAAATAGAAAATGAGAGAGCCCGCGAATATCGGCAAAACAACAATTATTGTTAACCAAGGAAAAGAATTCGTGGTAAAGACAAGATACACTTTGGACAGAAAAACCCATACTCGAAAAATACATAATTAGATATATATAATATCGAGTATGGGTTTTTGTCGGTAAAGAAAAATAAAAAGAGTGCAAGTAGAATTTTTTGCAAGGTATCAATAAGCTAGACCCATGCTGCGAGTTGTCTCATGCCATAAATAAACCCGTACACTCAGGAAATCCGTTGGACAGGCGGATTCACACCTTTTACAACCCACGCAGTCTTCTGTTCTTGGAGCAGAAGCAATTTGTTTAGCTTTGCATCCGTCCCAAGGTATCATTTCTAATACATCTGTGGGGCAAGCTCGTACACATTGGGTACACCCTATGCATGTATCATAAATCTTTACTGAATGTGACATTGGATCTATCCATTTTTTGAACATCATAAATTTTCGATCTAGTTCTAGTAAAATAACTTAGTATTAGTAAATGAAATACATTTAAACACCAGATGAATCAACGATTTCCATTTACTAGAATGAGTTTGTAATCAATCTACTTCTGTATCTGCTCATGAGAGAGGACCAAGATACTTCGCCTTCTTAGATTTTCAAAAATAGCGTCTATTCTTTTCTTTATCTATATGCCTACGATTACTGCTATTTATTTAACAAATTTGATTGATTGATACGAGTTGATTTTCTATTACGATGAATTGACGAAACAATAGCTAATCCAATAGCCGCTTCAGCGGCTGCAATACCTATAACAAAAATCGAGAAAATGTCTCCTTTTAATTGACGACTATCAAAAAAATCAGAAAATGTTATGAAATTCAAATTCACTGCATTCAGTATAAGCTCAAGACACATAAGCGCTCTAATCATATTTCGACTTGTAATCAATCCATAGATACCCATAGATAATAAATAGGCGCTCAAAACAAGTATATGCTCGAGCATCATTGAACTACCCCGCACCAATTCAATCTTGATTCATTTCAATATGAACAATAATGTAACTGAACTGATAGAGTATACCAAGTATGTAATGAAAATATTGGTAATAGACCTAACTAAAACATTTCCATTTTATACATGAACAAGCTAAAAGAAGCATTAAAATAAAAAAGAAAAGAAAGGAAATCCTTAGTTTTTTTTTATGAGTATTTATTACTGACGAGTTATAGCAATTGCGCCTATCAAGGCAACTAAAAGAATTATAGAAATAAGTTCAAATGGAAGAAAAAAATCCGTTGATAAATGAATCCCAATTTGTTGACCATTATTTATCAAATCCTGTTCTAGAATTTGGTTTGATCTTGTGGTCCAAATAATTCCGTACCATGATGTATCTGAAATAGTAGTAATTAGTGAAAAAAAAAGACTTGTACAAACTAGTGAAGTGATCCCATCCCCCGCAGTCCAAAGGTGGGCATCATTGGAATATTCTGAACGATTCATGAACATCACAGCAAAAACGATTAGGACATTTATGGCTCCCACGTAAATAAGTAGCTGTGCCGCAGCTAGAAAATAGGAATTCGAAAGAATATGGAATAAGGATATACAAACAAGCACCAATCCCAACGAAAAGGCAGAATAAATAGGATTGGTAAGTAATACTACTCCTAGACCACCGACTATAAGACCCAACCCTAAAAATACTAAGAGAAAATCATGTATTGGCGCAGGTAAATCCATTTTATATTTTATGTAAATATGTAAAATTAAGAGAGAAATTCAGCCGAAATCCTTCATGACCTTATTGACCCGACCGAGAAAAAAGACATTATCCTATTTTTTAATACGTTTCTAGTTTCTAATTGAATGAAATCCTTTTATAGGGTGTTAGTTGATGTAGATACACTTAGTCATTTTACTTGCATCTGCTTTTTCTATACGAAAAAACGAAAAAATGCAATTTCATTTATAGATTTCGAAAGCCTCATATATTTTAGAATTTTTAACACCAAGCAAGCCCCGATTCTTAACAATCTTAGGATTCTTAGGTTTAGGTATTGATTAAGCAAACTTCGCTTCCTCAAGTTCAATCAAAACCAAATTTGACTAATCTAATTAAGTAATTGTTATTGAATGAACAGAATTACCCACGCTTTTTGTTATTGGAATCGAATTCATAATTGTTTGAATTGTGTAATCTCCAATTATTGACATTGGTAATCGACCCAAAGCAATTTGATTATAATTTAATTCGTGACGATCATAAGTAGAAAGCTCATATTCTTCAGTCATTGATAAACAGTTTGTTGGACAATACTCGACGCAGTTACCACAAAATATACATATTCCAAAATCAATACTGTAATTAAGCAATCGTTTCTTTCGAATATTCGTTTCCAATTTCCAATCAACAACAGGTAGATCTATAGGGCATACACGAACACATACTTCACAAGCAATACATTTATCAAATTCAAAATGTATTCGACCACGAAAACGCTCCGATGTGATGAATTTTTGATAAGGATAGTGAATAGTTACCGGCAAACGATTCGCATGAGATAGGGTAATCAAAAAACTTTGGCCAATATACCTCGTAGCTCGTACTGTTTGTTGACCATAATTCATGAACCCAGTTACCATAGGGAGCATATCGTGAATATCTCTGAATAAATTTCATGTTTCTTTCTATTGGTTGAGAGAAGTTATGAAGCTATACTATCATATCCTAAAAATCCCATGCCATGCCTTTCCATTATAATGAAAGGAGTTGGAACGAAGTTGTTAATAAAAAATTCCCCAAAGAAATAGGTAAAAGAAATTTCCACCCAAGATTCAATAGTTGGTCCATTCTCAGCCTAGGTAAAGTCCATCTTGTTGTGATAGGAATGAACAGGAACAAAAAAGCTTTAGCTAATGTAATAAAAATACCTATTGTCGTTCCAAAGACTCTACACACTTCATTATTTCCGAAAAGCTCAGGAATGAGTATGTACGGAATAGAAAAATTCCAACCACCCAAGTAAAGAACTGTTACAAATAATGAAGAAACTAGTAGGTTTAGATAGGAAGCAAGGTAAAATAAAGCAAATTTAATACCCGAATATTCGGTTTGATAACCCGCAACTAGTTCTTCCTCTGCTTCCGGTAAATCAAAAGGTAATCTCTCACATTCCGCTAGGGAAGAAATTAGAAAAACCATAAACCCTATAGGTTGACGCCACAGATTCCACCCCCAAAAACCATATTTTGATTGCGCCTCAACTATATCAACTGTACTTGAACTGTTAGATAATTCTAGTCGATGGTAACATCACTCTTCCCGTCGCTATTGCAAAAACGTACATGAAACTTCAACTTCATACGGCTCCTCGATGGCCACAAATAAATATAAGGACCTCTTTGATGGTATCTCACTATGTTTGTTGTTTGTAGAGTAGGTCGAGTAACGATACATCGTAAAGTCCAAAATTAGACCAATGCAATCCTGTCTGCTATAAAAAAGTGCTTATGAATTGATCTTATCCTTTAGAATAGAATTTCAACTTTATTTAGTAAAAACTTCATCCTTAAATAAACTACTTATGACTATTTGTATTCATACCCCTTTCCATTACGAAAAAAAAAAAAAAAACACTCTATTAGTTATATTAGTTATTAGTTCATGAATTGTGATAAGAGTTATATGTGTATTAATTATTAATATGGATAAAGAAATAAAGAATAAGAGTTCCGTTTTTTTTCTTTCGTTCCTCTTCTTCTTTCTCATAAAAAATAAAAAAAGAATCTAAAAGAAAATAAAGGATTACTTCGTTCCTGATAGGAATTTCTTGAATCAGTGGATAGGAGCATACTCTGGATCGGGATCATGGGGAAGTACTACTTGATCGTTTCTACTAACTTAAAGCCCCTATTAGGATTCCTTTTATACGGAAATATCCGTCCCTCGGGATACTCTATATTACTAATCTTTTGTGTACCTTAGTATTCCTAACCGTCCACTAATTTTTGCCCAACCCCCCCATAGTATAGTACATAGTATAGTAATACAAAGATATAGTAAAAAGTAAAAACTCCCTATAGGTTGATCTTTTGTATCCGCTTCAAAACCCTGATGACTAATCCACCAATCTTTGGGAAACAGTTTCTAGTTTCTACTGCTTATCTTTACTTTCACTTAACTCTTGTACCTAGGGAATGAGACTCAATTTTTTACTGCCAATTTTTAAGCTGTTTTGTTTCACTCATATAACTATCTGTATTTAATTTAGTTCATCGCCCCGACTGATGAATATCCTAACGAATCGCACGTAGAGAGATTGATAATACACATGGAGTTAATGGTATTTCATAACTAATTGATTGAGCAGCGGCTCGTAGACCACCTAAAAAGGAATATTTATTATTTGATCCATACCCTGACATTAGAAGTCCAATAGGAGCAATACTTGAAATTGCAATCCATAAAAAAACACCTATACTCAGATCGGCTAGAACAAGGCGATAGCCAAAAGGAATTACGGAATAACTTAATAAGATTGATATGACCGCGATAGACGGCCCAAGACTGAATAAAAGAATATCCCCTCTAGAGGGGAGAAGATCCTCTTTGAAAATGAGTTTGGTTCCATCTGCTAAAGCTTGAAGAATTCCGAAAGGACCGGCATACTCGGGTCCAATACGTTGTTGTATTCCTGCAGATATTTGTCGTTCTAACCACACAATTACTAGCACCCCTATGACGATTCCCGATAAAGGAGTAAAAATAGGAACAAGCAAGCATATGAGTCCGTAAAACTCTTTTAATGATTCCGATCTGGAAAAGGAATTGATAGCTTGTTGTACTTTTGTCGTATCCATTATCATTTCAACGGTCAACTTCTCCCATAATGATATCTATACTACCTAGTATTGTCATAATATCAGCCAATTTCATTCTTTTAACTAGCTGAGGAAGAATTTGCAAATTGATAAAACCTGGTGGACGAATTTTCCATCTCCAGGGAAAAACACTCTGATCCCCTATTAGAAAAATTCCCAACTCTCCTTTAGGGGCTTCTACTCTCACATAAAGTTCTTGTTTTGACAATTCAAAAGTGGGCGAAGGTTTTTTACTAATAAATCGATAATCAAAATCATTCAATTCGAAATCCCTTGCACTATCAAAGCGGCGTACTTCTAAATTTTCATAAGGACCCCCCGGGATTTGTTCCAGAGCTTGTTGAATAATTTTGATAGATTCTTTCATTTCACTGATTCGGACTAAATAACGCGCTAAAGAATCGCCTTCTTTTTGCCATTGCACTTCCCAATCAAATTCGTCATAAGACTCATAATGATCAACTTTACGAAGATCCCATGGCATTCCGGAAGCTCGTAGCATGGGTCCGGATAAGCCCCAATTTATTGCTTCCTCTCCGCTAATAAAGCCCACCCCTTCAACTCTTTCCAAAAAAATAGGATTCCGTGCAATAAGTTTTTGATATTCAGTAACCCCTGTTACAAAATAATCACAGAAATCTAAACATTTATCTATCCATCCATGAGGTAGATCAGCAGCTACTCCCCCAATACGGAAATAATTATGCATCATTCGCATACCCGTGGCAGCTTCGAATAGATCATATATAAGTTCTCTCTCTCTGAAAATATAGAAAAAAGGAGTCTGCGCACCGATATCCGCCATAAAAGGGCCAAGCCATAACAAATGAGAAGCTATGCGACTCAGTTCCAGCATAATGACTCTAATATAGCTGGCTCTTTTAGGTACTTGAATATTTCCTAATTGTTCTGGTGCATTTACTGTTATTGCTTCTGTAAACATAGTAGCTAAATAATCCCAACGTGTTACATAAGGCAGATATTGTATAATTGTTCGATTTTCTGCAATTTTTTCCATTCCTCTGTGTAAATAACCCAATACAGGTTCACAGTCAATAACAGCCTCACCATCTAGAGTAACGATGAGTCGAAGAACACCATGCATTGATGGGTGTTGAGGACCCATATTGACTATCATGAGATCTTTTCTTGTAGTTGGTACAGTCATATATTTTTTCTCCGATTCCTTATTCCGTGAATTGCTGCAAACGAATTTCAAAATTAATTGGGGTGGGTTTTTATCTCCCGAATATCGAATTTACTAATTAATTCTTTATAACGTACTCTATTTTTCTTTGACAAATAAGATAGTAGCCGTTGACGTTTTCCTAGAATTTGACGTAAACCTCTCTGAGATAAATAATCTTTTCTGTGCAATTCTAAATGTGAAGTAAGTCTCCTTATCTTATTGGTGAAACTGAATATTTGAAATTCAACAGACCCCTTTTTTTCTTCTTGCGAAATAGAAATAACTGAGATAAATGAATTTTTTACCATAAAAAGAATTCTTCTCACTCCCGCTTTTTTTTTTACAAATTGACAAATCTGGGTTTTACCGATCACTAATAATAATACATTTGCGTTTGTTATACACCAAAAGTTCATTTGAATTTTTTTAGATACTTGCTTTTTTTATCAAATTCGATTACTCAATCCACTTTTCCTTTTTTCGGATATGAATACAAAAACGGGTATGGCTGATCGACTTTGCACTCAAAAAAGAGAAGCAGTTGGACTTAAGATTAAGAAGAGCCTGCCGATTCTTAATTCATTTCGGATAGGATAATGTCGTTAAATCAGTATTATTTATGTACCAGAATCTAATATAACATAACACTTTTGTCTATCTCCTTGCCTTCATATACCATATAAGATATGGCATGTGATTCATAAAAAATGGACCATCAAGTAATTCTCAATTGTGGATACATACGGATTCTTGACATACTGAAACAACTACCATTATTGGTATCAAACCAATAGCGATTCATACAAGCTAAATCTTCTAATCGATAATTGGGCCAAAGAAATAATTGAAACTTCATAAATTTCTTTGCATTTATATCAAAACTTTTACCTTTATCCAAAACTTGAAGACAGTTACTTGTACTTGCTTTGTTACCCTTACAAAATGCTAGATCTCTATCGACAACATTTCCATCTCCTGAATTTAAACAAAGTCGAATTCTTAACTCTCTACGACGTCTAGGAGATAAAATATTTTCAATAACAAGTAAATCATTATGATTTTTTTCTCTATTCCCGAGCAACTTTTTGTGTCGAGGAATGGGTTTATAAAAACCCTTCTTATCAACATCAACATTTCTTTTTTCTTGGCTTTTTTGATAACTTTTCATTTTTTGCTTATTTTTAAGTACATGTAAAACCGTTATTGTTTGATACATAATAGATTGCCCATCCCATTTTATTGATAACTTAGCCGGTTCAATAAACAAATATCCCTTTTTTACTAACTCGGCAATAGGTTGAGTATTTGTCAATGGGATTAGCTCTACCCTCAGGTCCTCTCTTTTGATCGAAATTAGAGTAATTTCCGTTGGATTTTGCAGTCTAACCAGTAGAGAAATTACTTTTATATTATCGTATAGTACATTATTCGAATACAAAGGTGAAGGTTCGTCTAATTTTGCTTGAAAAACAGAATTTTTTTTTAGTAAAAGATCTAATTCTGATGTTTTCTTCTTCTTAGGTTGCTTGTCATTTTTGTTAGAATCTTCTTTCAAATCTTTTTGTTGGTTTGAGCCATCTGAGCCAATATTTCCCTGGACTGACTTTTTATTTTCTTCTTTCTTTTTAGTTTCTAATTCAGAATCCTTTTTTTCAATAGCGTTCTCATCTCCATCAAAATTGAAAAGAAGCGAATTGATTGGTATGCTCCATGGTTGAATCTTATATGTATCATAAAGTGACACAAATTCTGGGGGTAAAAACGAGAGTTTCAGAGTAGATGTCTTAGATATCGGATCCATTTTGATTCTTTCTTCATTCATTCCCATCCAGTCAAAAATGTTTTTTGTTCGATTGGCCGCGTTAAGTTGTTTATCAATCGCGAGAGAAAAAGTCTTTTTCTTATCTTTCTTATCTTCTTTATCAATTTTTGGATAAATATTACGTTTTTTAATATTTTTAAGAATGTTGACCTCAATATCCAGATCGAGCCAGAACTCTATATCCTCCATTTTTGTTTTAAGAGAAAAATCAAAAATTCTCCAATCAAAATATTTTCTCTCCCGATTTCTATGCCTATCGTAGTCTTCTCTTTTTTTTAGAGAACCAGTACCAACTACATCCTCCGACAGATCATATAATTCAAGAGAATATTTCTTGTTTTTATAATTAAAGAGAAGCTCGTTGCCCTCATTTACTTGTAATGGTGATCTAGAAATATATGAACCCTTCTTATCTTCATAATGAATATATTTATGTGATAAACGATCATATTTGTAATTTTTCAATTTTTTATTTAGTACAGGAGCCTTCGCATAATTCTTGTTTTTTTCGTTCTCATAATGAATTAATTGGTCTTTTTTCTGTTTATAAAAATCCAGATTTTGAGAGTTTTTAGTTTGAACCATAGAACTCTTCTGGATTCTATTTCGCCATTTTTGCGTTTGCGCTACTAGTCGAGACCATTGAGGTTTTGATAAATTGTACTGATAGTGATAACGTCCCCTTAACCAATTTTTCCATTCATTTATTCTCATATTGTGGATTTTCTTATGCCCTGATTTCGAATGAGATATTCCTTGTTTTCTAAAGGAATCTTTTATTTGATCCTTAAGAAAAAGAAGTGTTCCCTGATATTGAAGTACAGATTTCCAGTGATACTTGTTAATAATTTGAGTTTGTGATAATTTGTAAAATACGTATGCCTGTGACAAAGAGGCGAGATCGCAAAAAGAATATTCATTATTATTACTACTATTAGAAATAGAAAGTGATTCTTTTATAGTCGAAATAAAACGCATTTTTTTTTGATTTGGTTCATCATTAGGACTGTATTTCACAAAAGTGTTCTTATTTGATTCAAGAAAAACTTTGACATTGATTCTCATACTATTAATTATATATAAAGGGATCTCTATGTATATCCTTTCAATAAACAATTTTACGAAATAGTGCCATTTGCGTATTAATCGGGTATTCCTTCTTTTGAATATTTGCAAAACCCCTTTCTGCGGCTCTAATTTCTTATCATCATAACTTGGTTTCTTAGAACTCATTTCGATATCTGGAATTCTAATTATTTTTATAGTTTCTGTTGTGATTGTTTTAATTTGATCTTTGATTGCATTTGTACTATCAGCCATATCAGGTATTTTTTTTGATGTTAGGGAATCATTTATCCAATCCATGGATCTAACTTGATCGAGCGATTCAGTAATAGGATTATTACTTACTATATCATTATCATTTTTTCTATTTATACTTAATTCCTCCCACTCAGATACTGGAATTGTCTTTACTTTTCTAAGTTCTTGGATTTTTCTTTTGATAAATCCAATTATTTTGAAAATCCAACGTATTTGTTTTTTTAAAACCTTTCTAAACCTTTTTGTTCTTTGCTTTAAAATTCTTAGAGCTAGAAAACCTTCCTTTTTTACTTTTTTGAGGTTTGTATCAATTTCTTTCCAAATAGGTTTAAAAAAGGAGGGTTTTTCTCGGTAAGGGCCAAAGGGTCCTTCGGCTTCCATTCCGAAAGGTGTTAAAAAACAAAAATTCCCTTTTTTACCTTTTCCTTTCTTTTTCATTGGATCTTTATGATTAGATTCTACTTGAGGTTTGTGCCAAGGTTTTAGATCGAAAGGAAATAGGATCTTTATCTGAATACCATCGTCTAACCAATTTTGGGGGAATTCATTTTCTGATAATGGAATCCCTTCATAAGTACATTTAACATGCATTTCTTTACTCCACGCTTTCCAATCCTCGCGCCACTCGGGACATTGAAATAATAGCATACGGCCAATATTTTTGGCTATTATCAACGAGGGCAGTATTATATATTTTCTAAGAAATGATAGGGTTACTAAAAGCACACCCCTTAGTCGTTGAGCCTCATAAAGTTCGAAAAAGTCTGCCACCTTCTTCTCCTCCACCTCTTCCCTCGGATCTTTTTGCTCTGCTTGCTCCAGCCTTTTTTTCTTTTTTTCTTCTGTATCTTTAGAATGCGAATGAAAAGTTTTGAATTCCACGCATTTACCCACCAAATTTCTGATTCTGAAAAGCAAACTCTGCATTTCGAGGATATCAAAAGAAAAAAAAAAAAACAATTTTCTGTCTTCTTGGCCCAAAAAAAGCGGGGAACGCACATATGGGTGAAACAGTGGAAAAATAGAAATTTTGCGTCGTTGAGCTCGCATGGATCCTTTAATTAAATCGCGATCAAAATCTGGTTCTTCTAGATAGGAAAGCAAAGCAATTTCTTCCGGTTCCTCCTCCTCCTTCTTATCTTCCTTATCCTTAATAGTATTCTTAGGATTTTCAATAGTCCGAGCATTCTCGGCAGTTTTATCTGTCTTATCTTCGTCAGTAGTAGTCTTAATATTCTCGGCAGTCTTATCTGTCTTATCTTCGTCAGTAGTAGTCTTAGGATTTTCGATAGTCCGAGCATTCTCGGCAGTTTTATCTGTCTTATCTTCGTCAGTAGTAGTCTTAGTATTTTTTTCGATAGTCCTAGCATTCGCACCAGTCTCCGTCTCTTTCTCAGTCTCGTTCTCAGTCTCGTTCTCAGTCTCTTTCTCAGTATAAATGACTACGCGTCTTACTTCTGGTGAACAAATATCATAAGCCTGATTTTCCTCTTCTTCATTGTCTTTTGGCTCGTTTTCCAAATCCCCCCAATCCACGTTCAATTTGTATGACCATCGAGGAACCTTTTTTTCGATTTCAAAGTTTTCGATTGCAATTTCAAGGTTTTCAATTTCATCATTTTCGTTTAAATTCAAAGCCGTATTAGGCCTTGGTTCCCCTGCAAATTCACTTCGAATTTCTCGATCTTCATCTTCAAATGCACTTTGATATTCTTTATCTTCGTCTTCAAATGCACTTAATGCACTTTGATATTGATATTCTTTTTGTTGTTGATCTTCACTTTTTTTGTTTTCTTGATCTTCTTTCCTTTTGTCTTCTTGATCTTCTTTCCTTTTGTCTTCTTGATCTTCAAATTCTCGGAAATCATTAGGAAGGATATCTTGAAGCTTAAGCTTATTCCACATGCTTGTTAGGGAATCTTCTATCGGGTTGTTTAAAGGATTGTTGATGCTTGAGTCCAAATCGAAATTTCTAATTGTTCCACGGTGGGGTCCGCTCAAAAAAGGATCATACACTTTTGGTAAGCAGTTTTGCTCAGTCCCATCATTGTACAATCTAGTCCTTTTTTCAAGTACATCATCAAGAGAACCCTTGTCTAGAGCTTCAATTCGCTTGATAAATTCGTTGCTTAGGCTCTTTCTTTTTTGTTCGTTGGTAGAAACCCAACGATTATATAGTTCTTCCGAGGATCTTGTTTCTGTCGTGTCTAAAAACCACCTTTTTTGTATCATTTCAAAAAAAGTTGACAAACTGGGTGGATATGTAAAAGAGATTCTTTGTTTTCCGTCACTTAGGCATGTAGCAAAAAAATATTGTGCCATTTCGTTTTCGTTTCTTACAGCATTTGCAGGTTGATTGGTTGTTATATATCGCAATGGACGATTCCATCGTTTATAATCGAAAAGAAGAGTCACAATAGGTTTTTCAAATTTCTCCTTTGTTTTTTCCTCTTCATCCACTTGGATCTCTTCGGAATCGGAAGTGGTTTCTATTTCTACATCTGTTTCTTCCTCACTTTCCCCCATTTCTTTTTTTTTTTTTGAGTTTTCCTTCAGTTTCTTAGTG